GCGCAACCCAATCCGTTTTTTGTTTTGAAAGTTTCGCATTACTTACTTTCTTTCTTTGTAATTTGTAAAGTAAATATATAAATAGATAAATAATAAGAAATTAACGCTTGAGAGTGATATATGTTATAGTTGTATATGTAAATCCTAGATGTGAAAATAGAATAGTAAATAGAATAGTAATATGAATATGCGGAATTTATCAATCAACAAAAAGGTATAAATATAAATAATTTGATTTATTTTTTTATTCAAAGAATAAATAAGTGTAAATAGAAATGATGAAATAAGAAACAACGGCCAATGTCATAAAAATGATGAATCATAAATAGAGTTTAGGTTCGAATTCCATAGATAATATGAATGGGATTGTCTATAATGATAGAGAAATACAACATCTCCGCATATATAATTCTTAATTCTTATTCATCTACTTTGATATATATTATATTAATAATATATTTATATTTATTTTTAAAAATGGGTTGGTTAAGTTTGAAAATGCACTCATTGAATGAGTAAACAATTGAATTGGATTCGGTTGGATAGTACCAACGAAATCGAGTACTAATTCCCATTTCTTATTGAATTAACCGATCTACTTGCTATCGGACATTTTTTTATTTTTGTTTGCAAAAAAAATTTCGACATATAATACTTTATTATTATGAGAATCAATCCTACTACTTCTACTTCGGGTCCTGGGGTTTCCGCTCTTGAAGAAAAAAACCTGGGGCGTATTGCTCAAATCATTGGTCCGGTACTGGATGTATCCTTTCCACCGGGCAAGATGCCTAATATTTACAACGCTTTGGTAGTTAAAGGTCAAGATACGGTTGGCCAGCAAATTAATGTAACTTGCGAGGTACAGCAATTATTAGGAAATAATCGAGTTAGAGCTGTAGCTATGAGTGCTACAGATGGTCTGATGAGAGGAATGGAAGTGATTGATACAGGAGCTCCTCTAAGTGTTCCAGTTGGTGGGGCGACTCTCGGACGAATTTTCAACGTTCTTGGAGAGCCTGTTGATAATTTGGGTCCTGTAGATACTCGCACAACATCTCCTATTCATAGATCTGCGCCTGCCTTTATACAGTTAGATACAAAATTATCTATTTTTGAAACGGGGATTAAAGTAGTGGATCTTTTAGCTCCTTATCGTCGTGGAGGAAAAATCGGGCTATTCGGGGGGGCCGGAGTGGGTAAAACCGTACTCATCATGGAATTGATCAACAACATTGCAAAAGCTCATGGAGGTGTATCCGTATTTGGCGGAGTGGGCGAACGCACTCGTGAAGGAAATGATCTTTACATGGAAATGAAAGAATCTGGGGTGATTAATGAACAAAATATTGCGGAATCAAAAGTCGCTCTAGTCTATGGTCAGATGAATGAACCGCCGGGAGCTCGTATGAGAGTTGGCTTGACTGCCCTAACCATGGCGGAATATTTCCGGGATGTTAATGAACAGGACGTACTTCTATTTATCGACAATATTTTTCGTTTCGTCCAAGCAGGATCCGAAGTATCCGCTTTATTAGGAAGAATGCCTTCCGCTGTAGGTTATCAACCCACTCTTAGTACAGAAATGGGTTCTTTGCAAGAAAGAATTACTTCTACCAAAGAGGGATCCATAACTTCTATTCAAGCCGTTTATGTACCTGCGGACGATTTGACGGACCCCGCTCCTGCCACAACATTTGCGCATTTAGATGCTACTACCGTACTATCAAGAGGACTCGCTGCAAAAGGGATCTATCCAGCAGTAGATCCTTTAGATTCAACATCAACTATGCTCCAACCTAGAATTGTTGGTGAGGAACATTATGAAACTGCGCAAAAAGTTAAGCAAACTTCACAACGGTACAAAGAACTTCAGGACATTATAGCTATCCTTGGGTTGGACGAATTGTCCGAAGAGGATCGTTTAACCGTAGCAAGAGCACGAAAAATTGAGCGTTTCTTATCACAACCCTTCTTCGTAGCAGAAGTTTTTACCGGTTCTCCAGGAAAATATGTTGGTCTAACAGAAACAATTAGGGGTTTTCAACTGATCCTTTCCGGGGAATTAGATGGTCTTCCGGAACAGGCCTTTTATTTGGTAGGTAATATCGATGAAGCTACCGCGAAGGCTATGAACTTAGATGTGGAGAGCAAATTGAAGAAATGACCTTAAATCTATGTGTACTGACCCCTAATCGAATTGTTTGGGATTCGGAAGTGCAAGAAATAATTTTATCGACTAATAGCGGCCAAATTGGTGTATTACCAAATCACGCACCTATTGCCACGGCTGTAGATATAGGAATTTTGAGAATACGTCTTAACGACCAATGGTTAACAATAGCTCTGATGGGCGGTTTCGCTAGAATAGGCAATAATGAAATAACCATTTTAGTAAATGATGCAGAGAGGGGCAGTGACATTGATCCGCAAGAAGCTCAACAAACTCTTGAAATAGCTGAAGCTAATTTAAGTAGCGCTGAAGGCAAGAGACAAACAATTGAAGCAAATTTAGCTCTCCGACGAGCTAGGACGCGAGTCGAGGCTATCAATACAATTTTATAACTAGTTGTTGGTGCGTCCGAATAGAATATAGAAGAATAAAGAAAAAGAAATTTTGATTATACACCATATTCTATTTGGATTCTACCGATTGAATCCAATCAAGTGTAATCAGATTTTGGTGCAACAAGAAACAACTCAAAAAATCGAAAAAATAAGAAGTAGTAGGGTATGGAAAAGATAAAAAAAAAATCAAAAAAAGAAGGTGGGTAGAAATACTTATTAGATACCATTGGTTGTGCGGTATCTAATAAGTTCTACCTACTATTGGATTTGAACCAATGACTCCTGCCGTATGAAAGCAATACTCTAACCGCTGGGTTAAGTAGGTCATTTATTATCATAAAGAAAAAAAAAAAAGGAACCCGTCACATTGATAGATTATAGATGGAATCTTATTTCTAAGCAATACCCTTGACAGGAAACAGATCAGAGAGCTATCATGTCAGATTATGCAATACTCACCTTGACAAGAATTTATATAATGATAAAATATTTATCACAAACACAAGGGCCATAGCTCAGTTGGTAGAGCACCTCGTTTACACGCGCGCCAATGTTTTTTTCAGAGGAGTCCATCATGTAATCAACAGAATTTATCTTAGTAAAAAGTCGACGTCTTACTCCATGGATTCGAAGGAACAAGAGAACAATAGCCTGACAAATGGTTGGTTGGTCCAATTGAGGTCCCAATTTAGGCGCCAAGAAATAGAACCCATCATTGATTTGATAATTGATAAGGTGAATATTCAGTCCATTCAATGCTAGGCATAATGAGTATAAGTACCTCAAAAAAATCTCTTTTTGTCCTATGAACTTGAAGGTGTATGAAGTTTCATATTTGATGCTTTGGGCAGAGCGATAGAGACTCCATTTAACTTAGGTTGATATAGGCCGAAGGCAGACCTACGTCAAGATAACTCTTTTTTGAAACACTTTGGTATTGCTACTGAATAAAAATAAAGAGTCAGAGCACGCGGAGCCATCTCGTTATCTTTCTGTTAAGAAAAAGGATGGCGGACTCGCTGATATTTATATCAGTTGATGAAAGAGCCCAATGCAAAAAAAATGCACGTTGGGTCTTTGAAACAGTTCGAATCATTTTGATAATAATAAGTTTGATCTGTTTTACCGAGAAGGTCTACGGTTCGAGTCCGTATAGCCCTAATTTTTCATTAATGTAAATTTCCAATTCAAAAATCGTAATTCGATATATCATGATATATCATATATATCATAAAGTAATAAATAGAATCGAGTAATCGAAAAATACAAATTTGAGGAGGTTTCAATGAAGTATCCTCCTAAATTTACTAGACGATTTCGTATCGTTATAGTAATGAATGTCATTTTTCTTAAATTGAAAAAAAAAAAGAAATCTATTAGAAAAAAATGCATTTTGATTTCTTTTGGTTATATCAGCTTAGTGTTTGGATTCTCACCGAAGGTTTTGGCCGCGGGGAGCCACAATCCAGGACTAAGCCTTGGTTCCCCCTAGCCCGGGTCGAACCCCTTGAAGATCGGCTCGCTCAAAAGAGCATCCGAGAAGAACGAGAGGAATTGTCAAAAGACATGAAACGGATGGCGATGAGGGTCCAACACAGCAGGATACAGATGGTGCGTGTATGCGCGAATAGGAGAATAAACGATCTCCCATTCCATTCATTCGTCAAATTAGAACCGAATTTCTAATTTTGGTTTAGATTCTATGTAGATCAAGAACTACATGAGTTGCTTAACTTACTACGTGAGTTTGATTATAATTGTCAGTCATGGATAGATTCTCCATTTTATAGAGACATAGAATTTCCTCAGCTCTACGAGGTGGAGAGTGCCGTCGCCAAGATGCCCGGAAATCAAGCCCAAACGATTTTGGGAGAGCCCATTGAAACGCTTACTTCTTTATCAACCCAGCAATGAGCAAACTTAGCCAAAAAAGCAGGTTATTCAATAATTAATTCAATTATAAATAAAATATTTGATCATCGAAAAAAGGCATTTACCCAACCGACGGTTGGGTAAATGAACGAGGAGTCCGCGAAAAAGCCTTTTCAAAAAATATAAAAAATTCCATCCATAAAATGGAAGTTCCAACAACAACAACAACAAATCCCCATTCTCTTACCGGGGTCAACCAAGGGAATTTCCCCAGTTTTCCACAATTGGAAAATAGAGCAAATTCGAATCTTTAAAATTCGATCCAAAAAGGTAAGTGACCGGTAATTGTTCTTATTTTATTTGATACATTTCGGTGAGTAATGTTCGTGAATTAGGTGAAGGAAGGTACGGAAAGAGAGGGATTCGAACCCTCGGTAAACAAAAGCCTACATAGCAGTTCCAATGCTACGCCTTGAACCACTCGGCCATCTCTCCTAAAGAATCTTATGATTATGACCTAGAAAACGAGTAAATAGCGAGTCATTCATAGTATTGCAGTCTTCATCTTATTGCAGTATAGGTATGCCTGATCAATTATAAAAACAATAGAAAAAAAATAGAAAACGTTTCATCAAAGAAAGATCTTCCTTCGGGGTTCGATGGATAAAAAATCTTTTTTTATTGTTAAAAGAAAAGACATTACATTAAAAACAAAAGATATATATCTTTTGTTTTATCAATAAGTAGCCTTTGTTATGGTTATAATATTTATACCGAACCAAATTAAACCAAGGAATTGGAACGAATCGAATCGTCTGATGGATTCATATTTTATACTATGATTCCAGTTAGACAGTGTTTATATTTATAAAATGATTCCATAGGAATTCCAAAATAGCTTTCTTTCCAGTTTCAGAACTACTTACTTTTACCTCATGGATCTATTATAAATTCTGGAATCATACCAGGGATTTTTTCATTTATATTGTATAGTGTATACACGCTATGCACACAAAATAGTTATTCTATATTTTATCATATCATAAAATCATAATTAGATTATTCGATTATTTGATTCTTTTTCCTCTTTGGATCATAATCCAATCAAAACTAACTCCTCCAGGTATCCTAATTTGTAGGAAAAATTCCTTGATTCTTCCACTTAGATGAAATAGAACTAGTTCTGTTCATTGGTATACTACTCCATTGGTTTGGCTGACATCCAATCGGATTGAAACCTTTCCTCCTATTGATTCCTGTGAAAAAGGAACAATTTGAGTGGAAGGGAAGGCCCACATCTTTTTTTAGAATGAGTCTGTTTTTATGTTATTTCGTACTGTAAATTCCCTTTTTGTGGGATTCTTTTCCCCCGAGAGGTAATGCGAAGAATTATCGAATGGATTGTTAACTATGCCTAGATCGCGGATAAATGGAAATTTTATTGATAAGACCTTTTCAATTGTAGCCAATATCTTATTACGAATAATTCCGACAACTTCAGGAGAAAAAGAAGCATTTACCTATTACAGAGATGGTGCGATTTGATTTTTTGATTGATTTTTTGAATTTCTTTATCATTTTCAGTTTTACGAGAAAGCCATATGATTCATTCGGGATAGAAAGAAAACTATTATTGAAATAAACCTACGCTTGTTGAAGGTGAAGTTTGAAAATGGAACAACCCCTTCTGTCGTGTATCCTCGATTGATGCAGCCTCAGACGCTTTCATTTTGATTCGAGTCTTAAGCGAAAGGTTACACCTATGGGTTCTGTATTCCAGGTCAATCCCACTCTACTAGTACCAATGGGCGGCATAGGGGAAGAAGCGCTACACCTAGGAATCAACAACACAAAAACTTTGTTATAAATTATCCCCTTTCCTTATCGGGATCGGGACTACCAAGAATGGTTGGGACAACAAACATCCATCTCGTTCGTACTTTGGATACCCGTATAACCATCGAAGACCGTTGAAGTGACTAATTCCTGAAAATAGGGGGCGTTGAGGACAAAAAAATTGTTGGAGTTACCTTTTCTATATAGCACCAACGCCCTTGGTGTTAAGAAAATACCTCTTGCAGTAGGGTTGGCTAGAGATTTCTTGTAAAAACGCTAGCCCCTCTCAGTTTATAATGAGAATATTTCATTTTGATTTCATGGATTATTATCATTATGCACAGAAGGGAGGAGCCGTATGAGGTGAAAATCTCATGTACGGTTCTGGAACGGGGATTCTTTGAATAGAATGAACGACCGTAACGGATGTCAGCCCAATCCGAAGGAAATTATGCGGAAGCTTTACAAAATTATTACGAAGCTACGCGACTAGAAATTGATCCCTATGATCGAAGTTATATACTCTATAACATAGGCCTTATCCACACAAGCAACGGAGAACATACGAAAGCTTTGGAATATTATTTCCGAGCACTCGAACGAAATCCATTCTTACCGCAAGCTTTTAATAATATGGCCGTGATCTGTCATTACGTGCGACTATCTCCACTATAGAAAAGAGGAAAAAAGAGAAAATAGGCTAGTAAAACTAAATACTACAAATCAAAAATAAAACGGGCTTTCTACATAAGTATCGTACAAAACAACGATTTTTATTAGCTGTAGAAAAAAAAGAGACTTCATATAAGCCGAAATATGAAGAAATAGATATGCCCATTTTATTCTATGGATAAAGGATCCAATTGTTAGAGGAAGCACCGTAAAGATCAATTTGCGAGGTTTTGGGCCGATACAATAAGAACTGCTTACTTATGTCATGATATGAGATAAAAGTTAGGAATCAACTTATGTGATAGAGTCGATCCACTAAGGTATTAAGCAGCGGTGTAGCATCAGATCCCAAAGATAGTAAGCCCTTTCTTAATGGAGGAAAGTCTTTTTCAAAGATTCTATATGAATTTCTATATGAAACCGAGATAGTTACCTTTCAGAAAATTATACCGATAGCGGAGGATGTCTATGTTTCATTCTTCTGAAGGTGGGAGAAAAGATAAAACTGATTAGTAATCAAAATTCAAGTTTGAAACTCATGTAAATTAAATT